AGGAGGGGGATTTCGAAGAATGGAAATTCAATTCCTAAAGGTAGTTGACTTGCTTACTTGTTAGAGTAAGGAATCCTTGTAAATTTTCTCCGCAGGGAAATGGCTCCAAAGGACCTGTGCCTCTATCCTGACGAGGCCGATGGTAGTCGTGAGTTCGCGGAGTACACAACCTTAAGGTCGTGGGTCCGACAATGGCTTAACTACGTCAAGTGGTACTACATGGTTGCAGTATCTCCAGGCGTAACCATCCAGGATATCTTAGACGCACCATTCGTGAACCGGAAATGGCAGGTTGAATCGACCGACTCTCAGTTGGTCCGGTTCGGCCTTGTCTGGAAGGTTTTCGATTTGGTTGCCCTAAGGCTAAGGCTAAGGCTAAGGCTAAGGCTAAGGCTAAGGCTAAGGCTAAGGCGTTTGGCCTGTTAAGCCAATGTCCTAGTCGCTGCAGCGATTACGGATACCTCTCAGGCATCTCTACTCTGTGAGTCCCGCAAAACGCTTTCTTTATGTTTTGTGAGTTGACTCCTTATGCTAGAGCCAACCTGGCCTACCGGTCTTGTAAACCGATAGTTCCTTTTGGTTTGACACCTGAGGGTGCCCTCCTTTGGGGTCCATACATAAAGGACCTCATCAGGGTGTTGATAAAACTAGCTAAACCGGTTTCAGTGAGGTCAATCAAATTGAGAGGTACGAAGAGGACTTTTCGGTCCTCTCCTTACAGTCGAGTTACTACGTTCCTTGCCTTTTGAACTGAATTCATGGTACCGAAAGGTAACAGAAGGAAGTAAAAGACCCTCATTCTTATTCTTAGGTGTACTGTGGTACCCAAGAGTTAGGTATTGTTTCGACGAAAACAACGAGTTGTTTAGTCGAATGGATATGGCCTCATTTGAAAAGGAGGTCATTCCCAACGATCCCAGAGGTAACTCCTTACCTCGGACGACTGGGTCAATCGGTTGAAGGAGCAGGGATGCATAGCAGGCTTAAAACACGAACGACACAAGTAGGACGCACTGAGGCCGAGGTACGTAGTGACGTCTCTTGCTGGGTTTGATTTGATAAGGGTTTGTTAGTCTTAATCCAGCGACTGGCCTTGCTCCGAGCGATATCCGAAGTATGGTTCGCTCGCTAGTTATATGCTTAACACATGCATCTGAGGTCAGAGGTGCCGCTAAGGTGAACGCTCAGCTTCAACTCTGACTTTCTATTTGAAGTGCACTGAAGGTTAACTATGTCAATCTACAACTCAATGTGATTGGCTTCGTCCGGGCTCAGTCTCTTCCGGCCGCCTCATCCTACTTACTCCACTCGCTATGTTTTGCTGCCAAACGGACTCTCTCGGAGGTTTTCCCGTGGATGTAATGCTTAGCAACCCGTGCGCCCCTACCCGAGAGGCAAGCTTGGCGGCGCGAGTGATGCGGTAACAAGCCGAATCCAAAGTACCTCGACACAAATTTAAAAAAAATAAGAAGTGCCTATCCGCTCATCAAGTAAAGAAAGGCATCGATACATCGAGGACCAGGGCGGTTAAGTGGGGAAGGAAAGTGGACAGTAAGCTAGTAATTGCGTTCAGAAAAAGCGGTAGAAGGGCGTGAAGGTGTACTTTCTTTCGCGGTTGTTGGGTATTGTATTAGTGGCAAGCCGACTGATAGGGTCACGAAGAGCCCAACGAATGGAGGACCAGAACTGCTTTGCTTAACACACATATAGTTCAGTTCCCTCAATTCATCACCAACATGCTTGATTCCAATCTCGAGGGACTGAACCCGCTCCTCGAGAATGAAGCTTGCTGGCGATACCGGTATCCATCTATAGCCGTTAGTTCATCGGTGTCGGGGGAGTTTGGCCCCAGCCTATTGTCCCTTTCCCCTCTTTTCCTTCTTTTCGTTTTCGCTCCTTTTTCTTTTTCGTTCCTTAGGTCTGTCTCCTTCGGCGGATCTTGGGACTCCTTTTGCTGGCTTCGGGCTTTGATCTTTCTCTTATCTGGTGTGGCGTCCTGCTTCATCTTTAGGTGTCCTTATTGGTCTCTATCCGCCAGTGCGTAGCTCCGTAACTTTCCCTCTCCCCAGCGGTAGCCGGAGCTCGCACAACCCAAAAAAGAAAAACAAACAAAGCGTGGTTCATGGTAGGCTCTGATAATGGTTAGGGTAGGGGTTTAGTAAAGGATCTCCAGCATGGAACGATGCTCCTTCTCATGCATGCCCATTTGCCAACATCCAGAAAACCCGCCTTCTCACGCTAATGAAAGCCCTTCTTACAGAACAACTAGTGCGAGAGCCTTTCCTTCCCCTATACAGAAGGATACTTGATTTTGTCTAACTCTCCAGAAGAGACCAAGTCGTTTACTTCATATTTGTGACTCTTGCCAACAATTGGTTCTTTAACTGACACTTGACTCGAACCGCTTGCCATATCTTAAACTAGCTTCTTCTCTGATATCATAGGTCGAGCGAGGGCCAGTATTTGCTTACTCATATATAGTCAGAGGGCTAGTTGCCACCCATAGACTTTCAGGGCTAGCTTCCATTCATCCTTCCACTTGTCCTTATCCCCTTGCGCCCTACAACCCGAAAGTGACTCTCTATCAAAGCACCTGCGGTGGGCTAAGCGCAAGGAGTCTTAGAGTCTCGATACTGGCTAACGGAAAAAGAACGGCGAACAAGTAGTTGTTCTACAACCCCCAGAACTGTACGCAGCGCTTTTCAAAACAAAAACAAGAAGTGGTTTGTTTTTTCTAAGTCGCTCTGCGAAAACGGTTTTCTGTCTACGAGCGCCTGTCTGCCTTCACGAACGTCTAGTAACTCACTAGCCCTAAACCGTAACTGAAACACTCTCTTCTCCAACCAAAGCCGCCATCCAGATTCAGAAGCGGAAGCGGACAGAGTTTACTGAAGAGGCTTTCATCTACGGCCTCCCTAATTTATGCTATATTCGTTTCATTAGGGAAGTAGCCTAGCTCAGCTGGGGGAAGCTCCTAATGGAAATAGAGTACTCTCATTAAAGCAGGGTGACATCTTACCGTTGACCTCAGACCTCACACCAGATTTCCTCTTCCCGATCCCCCGAAAAAGGGAAGATGCTCCTGTAGGTAGGAGCTACTTAACTTTCTTCGGCGCTCCCTTCGAACTGATATCCAAAGATTCCCTTTAACAGGATGGTTTGAAATGATGGTTTATTACAGGTTCTGGTGACATGAATAGGATGAGCATACGAATGAGCCGGAACATGGATAACGTAGTGGTTCGAGCCGGTCGAGAGTACGAGATTACTGACCGAAGACTCTTCCATTGAGATGGGCCGAAGCCCTGCTAGCGAAGGAATGCATCCAACAGTGTTCTGTCTCATTGGTCCTCTCATGCCAGAATTTGCTCATAAATCAACTTTGTTCTCCCGGATATAATACATGACTTATTTTACTTCGATCTGATACCTCTCGATTCAGAGAGGAAATGCGCATTTGTCTCATTTTGAGTCTCCCCATCTCGATCTCTACTAATTGGATATGGGACTGGTTGTGAAGGGAAGCTTTGTGGGAGAAAGGAGGAAAAGGTCAGGCTAGTAAAGGCTTTACTCAAACATATGGGATAGATTACGAGGAAGCCTTTGCCCCGGTAGCCAAGATGAAGTCTGTTCGTCTCCTGCTCTCTATTGCTGCGAATCGAGATTGGTCTCTGTTCCAATTAGATGTGAAAAATGCCTTCCTGAACGGGGACCTAAAGGAAGAAGTTTACATGAGTCCTCCACCCGGTTGTGTAAGGGGGGGGAGAACAAGAGAGGTCAACTGGAGTGGAAGCCAAACGACGGGGCCGAGAATCTGTGATCGATCCGAAGAACCACTGCCAGATACGATTCTGCTCCCCCTTCGTACTACCAATGCGATTCTTGCCCGGCTTGGCTTTCTTTCGGCTTAAGTAAGAAGGCTGCGGTGAGAATGAGGATCACTTCGGAACTCTAGGAAAATGGGCGTTTTAGGGCGGGATCTAAAAGTTCTCCAACGTGTTGCGGAGCCTTCGGCCGTGAGAGGGTCTTTTGGCTTCCTCAGGGCCGTGTGAAGCTTAGCTTGCTTTAGCAGCCACGTGATGATTCAAGATTCGTGGTAGGCGTAGGAGCTGGGCGAAGCGGTAGCGAAGCTCAGGTGGTGATGCAAGTGCGCGGTGAGCGTAGTAGCCCCTCAGGCATGCTCTTTGTACAACCAAGCGAAGAGCTAGTGAGGGCCGGAATGGAATATCGTATGTAGTGTAGAATCGGATCTGAAGCTCTTTACTAGGATTGGAACAAGCGAGGAACGAGTGACCACAAGCTCCGGCGCTCGACATGCAGTTAGCTTAAAACATGTTCATCATGTGGCCGAGCGAAGCGCACCTGCGTGAAGCAGCCTAGCATCACTTTAGATAGGAGCAGAATGGATGACTGACAACTGAAAGAAAGTCAGTTCTTCGGATCGATATATCGTACGACGTAATGGAGATCTTGGTCTAGGTCCGGTGGTTCGCAGAATTCGGGACCTAACGATGTTCGATTCGTCACATGAACGGGAGCGGACGATTCCCTCGTCTCTCCCTTTTTCGGGGAATGGCTGCAATCACAAGCAAGTGATTGAATGAGTGGAGTGGGGGGCTCCGAAAGCACATGCGGGATAAGCAGGTCTTTCAGGAGACGGTCTAAGGGTCCGGTCTAGAAAGAAAAGAGAACTCTCAACAAGCTGGAACTAATCAAGATCAATAGGAAGAGGAGTTAGCTAGAAATTCATTTTTTGACAAAGTTCATGCCACGACGATCTATATGGAAGGGCTTGTTGATGCATTCCTGTTGAAGTTGAAAAAGAGACAAACACTCATGTTTCAGCTCCCGGATCTGCTTGGATTATCTTATAATAAGAGGAGCCGTCTTAGGAAATGACTGAACTTAAAAGAAAGATGCCACCCCCTTTCTTATAGTAAGGAGGCGAGGGAGTAACTTGTCTGATCTTGCGGTGCACTCACTCCCGTTACGAGAATGAAATGACGCCCCAGCTCGACTCGAGACCAAGACTCCTTACAACTCGCACCAATAGCGGCACTGAGCGGCCGGAGATTGATTGAAAAGGCAGCCCAGCCGCCCCTCCCCCCTAGCCGCCTACCTACTCGTGCTCGTAGCTCGATCGGAGGTTCAGAGTGTGGTCCGGCGGAAAAACAGAAGTCGTCCGTCTCAAGTGATACGTTAATTGCTCAGTAGTGCTTCGCCACTACCGTAGCTGGCGGAAATAGCTTAATGGTAGAGCATAGCCTTGCCAAGGCTGAGGTTGAGGGTTCAAGTCCCTCCTTCCGCTCTTGGCTTCGTCGTTTAGTGGTAACGAGTAGAGTAGGCATCGCCTCTCGATCCAATCCGTCTTTCCCTGGCCTCCCCAACACACTCTTGATACGAAAGAAACCTCCCGCCATAGAGAAGAAAGAGATCTAAAGTCTGGGTCCCCTCGATCACCCTTCCCTTGAACCTGAACTGGTCGAGAGAGATGAACCCGCACCACATTTTATAACCTTCGAACCGAAACCCCCAACTAGAGATGGAATTCCATAACCTAAAAAAGTCAATTGAGAGCTCCGTGACCGGTTCAATTCAAGGGAAGGTCCACCAATAATGGAAAGGCCATTCCCCTCCCTATCCGTTTCTTGATCCCTCATTCCACGAATTCGTTTTTACTGATTCATTCAAGGACTGAAAGCTTTTCGTTTTATGAAAAGGCATAGACTCCCCACTTCTTTGTCTTATTAGCGCAGGTGTTCGTCAACGATGAAAGCCGCTGAACTTAAGACTCGAGTTGAGAAAGAGGGCTAGGCCAAGGATAGGAGGGCTTTCAGGGACTGGGGAAGACGGGTGGATTATAGAGCTAGGGGCGGATCAGAGGTTTGTCCATTGGGATTGGGCATGGACGAGCCTCGACTGGGCCAGCATTGATGAAAAAAACTTCTCCCATCGCATCATTAACCGGTGTAGGATTAAAGATCAGGTCCAGGATTCGAGTCAAATCGACCTTCCCTCTCATCTCAGGGTGAGGCAAGGTAGCTTGCTCAAATGTTCGTTGTTCAATATCTCGGCTGCTCCAGAAGTTGGACTAGCTGCTCCTCCGACCCGGAGTGGATTCTAGGGGAAGGGCAGAGCCTCACCTTGCAGTAGGAAGGTTTTCGTTGCTGGGACGGGTTCAAACTGGACTGAAGGGAGGAGGAATGAAAGACTCCGATCTTACTGGGGATTCATCACTGGCTAGGGCTTTCTAATCAAAGCATGGGCATCTGCAACTAAGAGGGAACAGTAGATCGTCGATGGAAGAGCCAGGTCAGTCAACTTCTATTGGGACTTCTATTGATTCTTGATTCGACTAGAGGGACTCCTAGCAACAAACTTGTATGACGGGGCCCCATGGAGACGCAGGAGATGCAGGAGCCGCCAGCCAGATCGACCAATAAATGATAGGCCAGAGGGATGGGCTCATTCGACTAATTAGTGATCCCTGGCCCTACCTAACAAAGAGATGTCCCTAAACTAAAATAAGAGGGGATTGGTTGATCGGAAAGCTCGGGCAGGAGTAGGACATTCCATAAAAATCTTTCTGATCCGCTAGCTTTCACTCCTTGCCCTATTCGGTCAAGCAGCTTCACTCCTCTCAAATCCTATTTTTTCATCGACAGGTAGGGTGAATTCTAAGGTTCCTTATTCCGGTTCCGGTTGTAAAGCGGAAGAAGAGGGAGAAAGAATGGGCACAGCCCCACCAGCAGCCCGCGTTTTCGACCCGAAAGGAATTGAAAATGAAACAAGAATCTGTGTTCACTATCTATGGAGCGGAGTGACTATCCTGAATCTCCTCTTCCCTATCTCCCCCTTGCCTTTTTTTCTTTTTCTCGCCGGCAGGTAGTTGACTTGCTTACTTGTTAGAGTAAGGAGAATCCATTTCTTTTTTTTTATTGTTTATTCTGATTGATCTGTAGTTCAAGGGCACTCTTCCTAATCCGAGTTTAAGATGGAATAAGACCCAGACGTAGAGTCCCGTCGGCCGGTAAGGGATTTTTTCTATTGATTTTTGATTCCCTTCAGTCCTTACCTTTAAATAAGGGATTCTTATCTTTCCCCACGAGGTCTTCAAGCCAGATGGAGTAGTGCATCTCTGTCTTGAAAGCCCGCCCTACAGATAGGAGTTCCTATCTCTACTGCCTATCCAACCCGAAGATTCTTATTCGTGGTGGAGTGCTTCGAGTAGGATCCGACCCCATCCCAGCAGTCAAACTCCTTCCTGACCCGGCTCACCTGCCTCTGAAGCTTGAATGCCTTTATAGAATAGAGGAGGCTACCCGAGGAATCGAGAAGTTTGAAGTGGGATGTGGAATGTGATTGGTGATGGATGGTGGTTATGAAATCAGTTCTGCATCAGATGATGAGCCCGTGCGAAAACTTTTTCTTTTATTGGCGCCCGATAGGTAGGCTATTCGATTGAGTCGAAAGCCTACCAACGCATAAAGGTTCCGATTCGAGCGAGAGCCCAAACGGGGGAGGCGAGAACATCTTGATCGAAAGCTCCACTTTTCTGAATAATGAGAAAGACTTTTCAAAATTCGATCAAATCGATCGAGAATCTTATCATCTGTTAGGTAGGCCAACCGACCGACCGAGTTTTGTTGGGCTGGGCGTCCATGTCACAGAACCTTTCTTCTAGCCAAGAATCCCATTATTGATCGAATCGGGGCGGATCCAATTCATTGGCAAATGAAAAATATACTGTTTTAACACTCAGAAAAAAACCTATAAAAAAAATAAGAAGAGTCACTAAGACAAGAGCTAGGTAAGCAAGAAGGAGAGGCTAGAAAGGGCGGGGCAAGGGGCTCTCCATCTCTAGGAAGATTGTGTCCAGGATCTGGTAATCTAAGTTCTGGTCGGCTCGTATTAGCCTGTGCTTTATTACAGGTAGTCATTCCCCCCGTTCCTTTAGTCTTTTCAACGGTACTTGAATCTTAAGTCGCGGTCATGTCTCGCCCCCCCAGTATAGTGACCGATTCCATGTTTCCCCCGAATTTCATCAGTTCCAGGCTTTCCTCTCCCAGCAAGAAAACGGATGCGCTAACGCATTTTCTTTACTTTAGATTTAGATTTAGATTTAGATTTAGATTTAGATTTAGATTTAATAGGCTTTCGCGCTAGCGCGCCCCCCAGTACTAATATAATATAATATAATATAATATAATATAATAATAGGGCGTTAGCCGTTGCTTGTTGCTTTACTAAATAGCGAGCGGCTTCAAACCTCTGCTCATCCATCTTCATTCCAAAGGCGAACATTTCCATTGAGTGACTGTAACTGCTATGGTTTACAGTCAATAGTTCTTAACCAACCCTTTCTCGCCGAGCTTTATAAAGCTTTAAGAGAGAAGAGTAAGGGGGACCTTCTTTTTCTCCTGCGGAGCCCCTCAGAAAGTAACCGGCGGCCGGTAGCTCTACTAAGCGAAGAACCGCTCGCTGCCTTTTCTTCGCGAAGAAAATGTGCAGGTAGCCGCCTAGGAGAAGAGAAGCAAGCTACCTTCCATCTATATCTATAGGCGGCAATGGTAAGAGCTGGTAAGCATGGTAACTGTATCGGCGGCCGGGGCCGGCGCTCCGCGTTTAGGTTCCGCTCTTACGTACGCCCCACCTCACATAGAAGAAGGGGAACCCCTTCCATAGAAGAACCCGTGTGGGTGAGAGGGGATTGAATCATTCATTCATCAGATACGTCTTCTTCCGTGATCCATTTCATGTCAACTCTAATTAGTTATCAAAAGGCCTACTTTACAAACAAAGGGAAGGTCGTTTCCCGGGAACCTTGCAACCTTGCGGTTCCCGGTAACCGGCCGCATCGGCCCGGTTACCTTCGTCACCGTCGGTTCCCGCAACCAAGCCTTTTTTTTATTATGTCTTTCTTTCTTTCTGAAGGGCTTGCGGTTCATTACACCAAAGGCTTTCAGTGAACTATGGAAGCTATCGAGAGAGTACCAAATGCTGACGAAGGTTACCGACTTTCGGTGGACGCGGAGCCAACGAGTTCAGTCGAACAGCGTAACGAGTCTAAGGGCGGGATCAAGCTTGAAAGGAATGGACGGGCGTAGGCTTAATAGTGAACGCAGACCCCCCTGCTTATAGATATGAGATCAATGACTTAAAAGACAGATGCCGAGAGAAACTGTTAGACTTCTTTATTGCGTTGCGAAGAGAGATCGAAGACGAAGATTTTCTGACGCAGTGCGGGCACTGGATGGAATAGACAGAGAAGATAACAACCCACCGGAAGGGCATACCTCAGGAGCACCAATCTCCCCCGGCAAACATCTATCTGCACGAAGCCGACCTATGCTATGGGTAGAAAGAAAAATGAAATATGAAAAAAAAAAAGATGCTTTGGGAGTGTGAGATACGCGAACGGGGAGTACGCAGCCGAACAACCGCAGGGGCTTCCAGCAGTGATAGCTGAACTAACCAGATGGGCCGCCCAAAACATGGAGCTGACATTTAAATAAAGAAATCGGAAATCAACGTCGGATCCCGGCTATCCGAAAAACGCAAACTGAAGCGGAGGATCACAAAAAAATGCAACACAAAAGGGGCGAACCAAGCGCTTGCGCGAAGGAAGAAGCGAATCAACCAGAATGGAGACAGGGAGGAGAGGCGAAAGAGAGATTGTCGAGCCTGCAAAAAAAAAAGCAGCAAGCAACAACGGCTTTTCAGCCGTTGCGCGCTAGCTTGTAATTTAGGGGGTAGGGGTGCCCCTTTCTAAAACTTATATTTAATATAAGGAAGAAGAAGGCCCTTTTTTGTTTGGAGTTTTCCCCAACCTATACCTAAGGGCTTCCGTTTTTCAGCTGCATCGCACTGCCGCATAAACAATGGATCCGCTGGGCTGGATGAGCAACCTTCTCTGGAAAGGAATAAGGAATAGTGAAAAGCCATGTCACTTGGAACGGAACTGGTTGCTTATTGACTTTTTTTTAGTAAGACCACTTTG